GTGGAAGAAAAGTAGTTTGTGACGCTGAAATGTACTTCCGACACATAAGATCAAATCGGAAATAACCTTTGTTTCATACTACTATCTCGATACAAAATCTCATGTTAGGAAAAACAATAATAGTTTGCTCATATCGAACTTGAAGTGCCATGCTATTGTTACCTATTATTCATATTCGATATGGCGAAGGCCTAGTCTTCTTCTTTTTTTTTTTCAAATAAAAACTCATTGGCGCCAAGCGTGAGGGAATGCTAGACGTTTGGTAATTTCTCCTCCGACCAGAATGAAAGATCCCATTGAAGCGGCTAATCCCATGCATATTGTATGTACGTCGGGGGGAACAAATTGCATAGTATCATAAATGGCTATTCCTGGTATTACCCATCCGCCGGGGGAGTTTATAAACAAATAAATATCCTTAGTATTATCTTCTATACTGAGATATACCATGAGACCAACAAGTTGATTTGAGATCTCGCTATCAACTTCTTGGCCTAAAAAAAGTAATCTTTCTCGATAAAGTCGGTTGATTAGGACAAAATTGTATCCTTTAGGAACCGTACGTGCATCTTTGGATGCATACGGTTCAAAAAAATTGCGAAAAAAGAATCAATGTGTCGATTCCAATCCTATCTCTTTTTTTTTTTTATTTGTAACAGATTTCCGTTTTTTTAATGAAGGGTTTTTTTCTTCTATTTTTCAAAAAAAAAAAAAAACATGAGTTTTAGCCCTCTTCCCTAAAAAAAAAAAAAAGAATTTACTGAACTTATTGAATTAATCTTTCATTGATGTATTGTTTAGTCGAGATTCAAATTACGATGTCATTTTCTTGTTCCCGAATGGGTCCTTTCAATTCTTTTAGGTTCATGTTCTACTCCGGGGAAAGATCTATCCGAATTCCATTTGCTCATATAGGGCAAATGATCTCAGTACCATTTCTTTTTGCTACGACTTTTTTTTTCAATTTGTTTCGTGCCTCCTCCAAACTATTCGATGTATTCATCATACTGGTTGGCTGGCATGGAAATTTGAGGTCGCCCCTATAATATAATTAAGTATAAGAATTGCCTATGCTACAAGTGGTAATTGTGCATATATTACTATATACCAATATACCAATTTGTTTGGTATTTTTTGAACGGAGCCTGAATACTTTATTTTATTAATTCAAGTAAACCATAACTTCTTCTAATTGATAATATTGATCCTCAATAGAAATTGATCTAATTACACTTCACGCTCCGAATGATTGATTTTTCAATCAATACAATAGTTTGGGGGTGAAACAGAGGATATCTCGATCGGGGGAGCAAACGGGTAAATCCCATATGACCCAATATGTCTGACAAGTCGCACTATACGTCAACCCAAACTGCATCTTCCTCTCCAGGACTCCGAAAAGGTACTTTTGGAACACCAATGGGCATTAAATTAAAGAAAAATTAAGTACTATACTTCACTTTAATATGGAAACGTAAGAATGGGTTTATTGTCTTCACCATTTTTTCTGTTTATTCTATTTTATACAGAAATTGAAAGGTTTTTATAGATATAGAAAGACAGAAAAAAGAAAGAAAATTTTTAATGAAGGCACCAATCGTTCGAATAATAAACAAGTATCTATGCATTGATTCCCCCAAAATGGGGCCAATGCTCCCATTGCGTATTGGTACTTATCGGGTATAGAATAAATCTGCTTCTCTTTGTTCTTACGAACAGAATTCTTCCATTTTTTTCAACGGAATACAATAAACAATAACCTTTTCTTATACAGAATCCGCGGAAAAGGTTAGGTACTAGGTACATAGTATATTTCAATGCGATAAAGTTACATAGTGTCTATTTTTCTTTGATAAAGGGGTATTTCCATGGGTTTGCCTTGGTATCGTGTTCATACTGTCGTATTGAATGATCCCGGTCGATTGCTTGCTGTCCATATAATGCATACGGCTCTAGTTTCTGGTTGGGCCGGTTCGATGGCTCTATACGAATTAGCGGTTTTTGATCCTTCTGACCCCGTTCTTGATCCAATGTGGAGACAAGGTATGTTCGTTATACCCTTCATGACTCGTTTAGGAATAACCAATTCGTGGGGTGGTTGGAGTATTTCGGGAGGAACTATAACGAATCCAGGTATTTGGAGTTATGAAGGCGTGGCAGGGGCGCATATTTTGTTTTCTGGCTTGTGCTTTTTGGCGGCCATTTGGCATTGGGTGTATTGGGACCTAGAAATATTCTCTGATGAACGTACGGGAAAACCCTCTTTGGATTTGCCCAAGATCTTTGGAATTCATTTATTTCTCTCGGGATTGGCTTGCTTTGGCTTTGGCGCATTTCATGTAACAGGCTTATATGGTCCTGGAATATGGGTGTCCGATCCTTATGGACTAACGGGAAAAGTACAATCTGTAAGTCCAGCGTGGGGCGCGGAAGGTTTTGACCCTTTTGTTCCGGGGGGAATCGCCTCTCATCATATTGCAGCGGGTACACTGGGCATATTAGCGGGCCTATTCCATCTTAGTGTTCGTCCGCCTCAACGTCTATACAAAGGATTACGTATGGGCAATATTGAAACTGTACTTTCTAGTAGTATCGCTGCTGTTTTTTTTGCAGCTTTTGTTGTTGCTGGAACTATGTGGTATGGTTCAGCAACTACCCCAATCGAGTTATTTGGTCCTACTCGTTATCAGTGGGATCAGGGATACTTCCAGCAAGAAATATATCGAAGAGTTGGTGCTGGACTAGCCGAAAATCTGAGTTTATCGGAAGCTTGGTCTAAAATTCCCGAAAAATTAGCTTTTTATGATTACATTGGTAATAATCCGGCAAAAGGGGGATTATTCAGAGCGGGATCAATGGACAGCGGGGATGGAATAGCTGTTGGATGGTTAGGGCATCCCGTCTTTAGAGATAAAGAAGGGCGCGAGCTTTTTGTACGTCGTATGCCTACTTTTTTTGAAACATTCCCCGTAGTTTTGGTAGATGGAGACGGAATTGTGAGGGCGGATGTTCCTTTTCGAAGAGCAGAATCAAAGTATAGTATTGAACAAGTAGGTGTAACCGTTGAGTTCTATGGTGGGGAACTCAATGGAGTCAGTTATAGTGATCCCTCTACTGTGAAAAAATATGCTAGGCGCGCACAATTAGGTGAAATTTTTGAATTAGACCGGGCTACTTTGAAATCTGATGGTGTTTTTCGTAGCAGTCCAAGAGGTTGGTTCACTTTTGGGCATGCCTCGTTTGCTTTGCTCTTCTTTTTCGGACACATTTGGCATGGCGCTAGAACCTTGTTCAGAGATGTTTTTGCTGGTATTGATCCAGATTTAGATGCTCAAGTAGAATTTGGAGCATTCCAAAAACTTGGAGATCCAACTACAAGGAGACAAGTAGTTTGATGCAAAATTGCTCTGGTATCTTTCGCCTCTATTTTTTTTTTTTATTTGAATTAGGGTATCCGAGACCCGAGAAATCTTGACTTGAATCACCTTCTTTTCTTTGATTTTTCCCTTTTTTATATGTTTTTTATATGGTAAATGATCCAAAATGCATAGGCGTGAAAGCTATAATTGTAAACCACGATCGAATCTATGGAAGCATTGGTTTATACATTCCTTTTAGTCTCGACTTTAGGGATCATTTTTTTCGCTATCTTTTTTCGAGAACCACCTAAGGTTCCGACTAAAAAATGAAATGATTTTTCATTATCTCAACTGAAGTACTGAGCCTCCCACTATGGGAGGCTCAGTACTTCAACTAGTCTAGTCCCCATGTTCCTCGAATGGATCTCTTAATTGTTGAGAGGGTTGCCCAAAAGCGGTATATAAGGCGTACCCCGTAAAGCTTACAAGTAAACCAGATATGAAGATGGCGACTAGGGTTGCTGTTTCCATTTTTAAATAATTTCAAGATCGCATTGGATCTACGATAAAGGCGTTTATTTACAACTACAACGGAATGGTATACAAAGTCAACAGATCTCAACCAATGATTAAATAGGATTTATGGCTACCCAAACCGTTGAGGATAGTTCTAGAGCTAGACCAAAGCAAACTGGCATAGGAAGTTTATTGAAACCATTGAATTCGGAATATGGTAAAGTAGCTCCGGGCTGGGGGACTACACCACTTATGGGAGTCGCAATGGCTCTATTTGCGATATTCCTATCTATTATTTTGGAAATTTATAATTCTTCTGTTTTATTGGATGGAATTTCAATGAGTTAGGTTCATAAGAACTATGAAAACTTAGTTTTCCATAAATAAAAAAAAAAAAAAAAAATTATTTGATTCGGATTTATAGAGCATTCTGGTAGTTCGACTGTGGAATTTCTTTGTTTCAGTATTTCCGGAATATGAGCGTGTGACTTGTTATAATTGATCCTATTGACAATATAGAGAATGGTCTGTCATCCCTATCAAGATGTTCTATCCCGTCGGATATTTATTCTAATATCTGGAACACGGAATATATAGAATAGATCAAGAAAAGAAATATTTGAACTATGATTCATACCTACTATTCAGACCTCGTAACCGGACTCAAAAAAATTTCAGATAGGTATTTCATAGATCAAATGATTTTTCTTTCTTTAGACTTATTCATTTTGTCTGAAGGACAACTCTTTCTCTAGATTTTGTTGAGTCATTACATTCACTCATTGAATAAGTGATGATCAAACGGTTTTTACTCAGAAAACCTTTGAGTTTAGCTTGGGGCTAAATCATCGTGGTTCTAGTATGAATCTGAGGTTTTAATTGATTCATAGGGTCTCAACAAGGGAATTCCTATCACTATCAATAGTAAAACAAGAGTCATCTGCATTACGAAAAAAAAAAAAAGAAACAACAACAAAAACAACAACAAACCAAATTAAATAATAAACAAAAATAGGAAAGAGAAGATTCAAGAGGCCTGTAACGATCAACATAAAGAAAGACGGACGAGCTGACTTGAGATTTTCTGGCATTATCATCACAAAGAAGAGATTCGGATTTTTTTTGACTTACTATCTTTGGTTCGGGACAAATCGAATCAAGCAACTAAGAAGTTTTGAGCTTTCTATTACATATCCGTTGAAATCAGTATTTGTGTGTTTCTGTTTGAGCCGTACGAGATGAAATTCTCATATACGGTTCTCAGGGGGGGTCCTCTTGGATTACCTATCTCAATAAAGTATATGATTGGTTCGAGGAACGTCTCGAAATTCAAGCGATTGCAGATGATATAACTAGTAAATATGTTCCTCCTCATGTCAACATATTTTATTGTCTAGGGGGGATCACACTTACTTGTTTTTTAGTACAAGTAGCTACGGGTTTTGCTATGACTTTTTACTATCGCCCAACCGTTACAGAGGCTTTTTCCTCTGTTCAATACATAATGACTGAGGCTAACTTTGGTTGGTTAATCCGATCAGTTCATCGATGGTCAGCAAGTATGATGGTTCTAATGATGATTTTGCACGTATTTCGTGTGTATCTTACAGGTGGGTTTAAAAAACCCCGCGAATTAACTTGGGTTACAGGTGTGGTTCTGGCCGTATTGACTGCATCTTTTGGTGTAACTGGTTATTCCTTACCTTGGGACCAAATTGGTTATTGGGCAGTCAAAATTGTGACAGGCGTGCCTGAAGCTATTCCTGTAATAGGATCTCCTTTGGTAGAGTTATTACGTGGAAGTGCGAGTGTGGGCCAATCTACCCTGACCCGTTTTTATAGTTTACATACTTTTGTATTGCCTCTTCTTACTGCCGTATTTATGTTAATGCACTTCCCAATGATACGTAAGCAAGGTATTTCGGGTCCTTTATAGCTTTATAATAGCTTTATAGAATATAGAGAAAACAGATCATAGATATTTGTAATTTATCATATATCGGGGAGGACTAATAGTAATAGTATTAGTATAGTATTTTTTTTTTTTTTAGTATTTTATTGCTACAAATATGGATTATTGAAAAAATAAGACATATTATTTGGATACTTCTCTTCAACTCTGAAGTATTGTATTTTTTCTTATTTGATACCAATAACGAATAGTTGAAGTGGATTCTCCGAAGAGAGGATGGATTATGGGAGTGTGTGACTTGAACTATTGATTGGGCCGTGCCGAGATATAATAGAATTTTATCTGCCACGTTGGAATTCACAACCAAACGTGTCTCCGCATCCAACCACCACGTAAATCTCCCTATGTAGCATAGGATAGGCCGGTTCGCTTGAGGAGAATCTTTTCTATGATCATACCCGAATTATGTCATGCATGAACAGGCTCCGTAAGATCCCGTAGAATAGAATAAGTCATGTGGCACGACCCAATCTTCTATCTATTCCACTTACTTATTTATAGTATGGAAATGCATTCATTTCCTCTGCATCGATCCCGATCTATGATACTATCGGAGTGAAATAAGGGATCTAAGGAAGAACGGGGGCTAGACTTTATTAGTAACAAGTGAATACTTTGTATGTAAGAAAATCGAGATGTTGTGGGGGATAAACACCAATCAAATCAAAAGACATGAGACAGTCCAAAAAGCACTTGATTATGATCAAATTTTTAAGCCCACTTGGATATTGAGCATTTACCTATAAGAACTAAATTGTTTGCAATGAATAGTTGCAACTCCGGAAATGGAATCTGGTAAATCTTTTCTTATATGGATTCATTATATATATTTATATATATATATGAATATGTATGAAATATAGAATTTTGATCGATCTATTTCTGTTATTCCTTTTATTCTTGCTCGAGCCGGATGATGAAAACTTATCATGTCCGGTTCCCTCGGGGGATGGATCCATAAGAATTCACCTATCCCAATAACAAAGAAACCTGACTTGAATGATCCTGTATTAAGAGCTAAATTGGCTAAAGGAATGGGGCATAATTATTATGGAGAACCCGCATGGCCCAATGATCTTTTATATATTTTTCCAGTAGTAATTCTAGGTACTATTGCATGTAATGTAGGCTTAGCAGTTCTAGAACCATCAATGATTGGTGAACCGGCGGATCCATTTGCAACTCCTTTGGAAATATTACCCGAATGGTACTTTTTTCCCGTATTTCAAATACTCCGCACAATACCTAATAAGTTATTGGGTGTTCTTTTAATGGTTTCAGTACCAACAGGATTGTTGACAGTACCCTTTTTGGAGAATGTTAATAAATTCCAAAATCCATTTCGTCGTCCAGTAGCTACAACAGTCTTTTTGATTGGTACCGCAGTAGCTCTTTGGTTAGGTATTGGAGCAACATTACCTATTGATAAATCTCTAACTTTAGGTCTTTTTTAAATTGATTCAACTGTGAAATACCATGCTGTAGGTATCATATCTAGGGAATAATCGCTTCTAAAGTGAATTTTCCCTAGATACATTCATTTTTTTATGATCCATTCCACGAAAATACAGATCGTGTCGAAGATCAAAAATGCAGTTTTTTCTTTATAACTTTCTAAAAAGAATATGAAATAATTCTAATAGATTTAACTAATAGATTTAAATGGAAAACTTATTCTTAGGTAAATTGATTGCGAAATGCTTCCGTAGAGTGTCTAATATCTGTTTTACATCTTCTATGCGAAAATATTCAATTCTCATAAGATCTTCTTGACTCTTATTCAAAAGGTCCAATAATGTATGTATATTGGACCTTTTGAGACAATTATAGGTCCTGGAAGGTAGCTCTGATTGGTCAATAAAAATACATTTCAATGGAATTCCTTTTTTGTTTTTCTTTAGATTAGTGAATCTATTTTGAAAGGTAAAAAAGGGTAGAGTAAACCTGTTTTTATTTTCCTCGAAATGAATATCCCCTTCTTCCGCATGTAAAAAGGGGATAAATAAATCAATCAAATTACGAGAAGCTTCATAAAGTGCTTCCTTAGGAGTTAAACTTCCATTTGTCCATATTTCTAGAAAAAGTATTTCTTGTTTTTCATTTCCATTCCCATAAGAATGAATACCATGATTCGCATTTCGAACAGGCATGGATACAGCATCTATAGGATAACTTCCATCTTGATAATTTTTTGTGGGGTTCATACGGTATCCGCGATCTCTCTTGATTTGTAATTCAATACGCAAATCAATTGGTTCCATCAGGTTAGCTATATGCTGTGTTGTGTCAACTATTTCCACGGAAGGTGGTGAGATGATATCTTGAGCGGTTACGTATCTAGGACCCCTGACGCAAATGGATGCGTCTCTAACTCCATACAGATTACTTCTCAATACAATTTCTTTCAAATTTATTAAAATTTCATGTACTGATTCCTCAATACCTACTATTGTAGAATATTCATGCGGCACCTTCTCAGACTTTGCACGTGTGATACATGTTCCTTCCATTTCTCCAAGTAAGGCCCTTCGCATGGCGATACCTATAGTATCGGCTTGACCTTTCATGAGCGGGGACAGAATGAAACGACCATAATAAAGACGCTTACTGTCTATTCTTGATTCAACACATTTCCACTGTAGTGTTCGAATGGATCCAGCTATTTCCTCTCGAACCATACTAATATTATTATTTGATCAGATCATTTAATCATTTATTTCTCTTGAAATCCATTTCATTTTTATTTTTACACACGTCTTTTTTTAGGAGGTCGACATCCATTATGTGGCATAGGTGTTACATCACGTACGAAACTTAATAGTATACCACTTCTACGAATGGCCCGTAATGCTGCATCTCTTCCGAGACCGGGACCTTTTATCATAACTTCTGCTCGTTGCATACCCTGATCAATTACTGTACGAATAGCATTTTCCGCGGCGGCTTGAGCAGCATAGGGTGTACCTCTTCTTGTGCCCTTGAATCCAGAAGTACCGGCGGAAGCCCAAGAAACCACTCGACCTCGTACATCTGTAACAGTTACAATGGTATTGTGGAAACTTGCTTGAACATGAATAACTCCTTTTGGTATTCTACGTCCATTCTTACGTGAACCAATACGTCCATTCCTACGCGAACTAATTCTTGGTATGGGTTTTGCCATATTTTATCATCTCATAAATAGGAATCAGAAATATACAGAAAGATACGGAGATATCCATTTCATGTTAAAACAGATCTTTTCTTTTTACATGGGTCTTCCTTTAGAAAGTGCTTTTTTTTTTTGAAGGATTATCCTTGTCTCTGTTTATGTCTCGGATTGGAACAAATCACTATAATCCGTCCGCGCCTACGGATCAGTCGGCACTTTTCACAAATTTTACGAACCGAAGCCCTTATTTTCATATTTCTCACTCCTTAGCTTAATTTGGAATCTATTCCTTGGAAGAAAATAAGTCTCTTGTATTTTTTAACTTCGAGCTGTAGCCCCACTAAAAGAAATATTTTCAAAAATTATCTAATCGTTTGAATTTTTGTTGCGAAGTTTATAAATTATACGTCCCCTGGTTGAATCATACCAACTTTTTTCGATTTTTACTCTATCTCTCGGCAATATCCATATAGAACTGCGCCGAATCCTACCTGAAATATAACCTAGAATTAGATCTTCATTATCTAAGCCGGGAACATGCCGTTGGGAAGTGATTCAGTAATTAAACCTTCATGAATCAATTTTTGTTCTTTCATTCCAGGTAACTCTTTTGGAGTATCAACTAATGAGGGAAGATTTATATAACTCACTTTTCCTCTTTATTTCACAAAGAGGAAATTAGAGATAAAATTTGGATACCGAAAGGGGGTCACCATATATAACACAAAATTTCTCCCCCAATTCCTTTTAGTCTAGCTTCTCGATCTGTCATTATGCCTCGAGAAGTAGAAAGAATTACAATTCCCATTCCACCTAAAATCTTAGGAATTTTTTGATAGTTGGAATAGATTCGTAGACCAGGTCGACTGATACGTTTTAAAATAGTTCTATATATTCTTTTCCTAGTCCTTCTATGTCGCAAGGTTGAAACCAAGAAATATTTGTTATTTTCCTGATGTTTCCGAACGTTTTCAATAAAACCCTCTCGTAGGAGTATTTTAACAATGTTTTCGGTGATAGTAGTGGATGCTATCCGAACCGTTCCTTTTTTACTCATGTCAGCATTTCTTATAGAAGTTATTAGATCGGCAATAACGTCTTTACCCATAATGAATTCAAATTATTTTTACTTCCTAATTTTGATATAATCAACATGTTTTTTTTATTTTACTTTAATTATTCCATTTTTATTATTCAAAAATTGTTCAATTATTAATAGTAATAGTAAAATTTTATGAAATTAATTAATACTTAAAGTATATGCGTGAGACACAATCTACTAGTTTGATCCATTTCAGATATCCTACTATAACTATATCATAGTTTTATCTACTAGTATTTATAATACCTCAGGGGCTAATGAAACTATTTTAGTAAAATTCAACTGTCTTAATTCTCGAGCAATCGCACCAAAAACTCGAGTTCCTTTTGGATTTCCTTCTTGATCAATGACAACCGCTGCATTGTCATCATATCGTATTATCATACCGTTGTCACGTTTGAGTTCTTTACATGTACGTACAATTACAGCTCTAATGACTTCTGATCTTTCTAGAGGCATATTGGGCACTGCTTCTTTGATTACAGCAACAATAATGTCACCAATATGAGCATATCGGTGATTACCAGCTCCTATGATTCGAATACACATCAATTCTCGAGCTCCGCTGTTATCTGCTACATTCAAAAGGGTCTGAGGTTGAATCATATCATTTTTATTTGAATCTTTATTTCAATGCAAAGAATGAGGAAAAAAAGAAATAGTGTTTGTCCAGAAAAAAAGAAACCTGTGTGTGTGTTTTTTTTTTTTTTTTTCATTCTCAATACCCTTTCTTTTTGTTTATGTTTAGTTCTACATCGCTATCTTGAAATAACAAATTGAGTTCGTATAGGCATTTTGCACGCAGCTATTGAAATAGCTGTTCTGGCTACAGTTTCTGACACTCCGCCCATTTCATAAAGTATTCGACCTGGTTTAACAACGGATACCCAATATTCGGGGGATCCCTTCCCTGAACCCATACGTGTTTCCGTCGGTCTTACTGTAACAGGTTTGTCGGGGAATATGCGCACCCATATTTTTCCACCGCGACGCGCGTATCGTGTCATTGCTCTTCGCCCTGCTTCTATTTGTCTAGCTGTGATCCAAGCGGGTTCAAGTGCTTGAAGAGCGTATCTGCCGAAACAAATACGATTGCCTCGACAAGATATTCCCTTCATTCTTCCTCTATGTTGCTTACGAAATCTGGTTTTTTTGGGGTTATAGTTGATGGGTTTTTTCTTCATTCCACCTCTACTACAGAACCGGACATGAGAATTTCTTCTCATCCAGCTCCTCGCGAACGGAAGGATTCGATCATATTACGGATACATATGTATTTACTAACTAATACACTAAACTAAGTAATGGGATTTCTTGCTATTTTATTTATTACATAGCATAGGAAACTGTATATGGCTAAGCTTTTATATTTTTTTATATTTATAGATATAGAGAATTTTTCTTTTTTTTTTTTTTTTTTAACGAATCCTTATTTTTACTCTTATCGAATCAAGACAATATTGTAATCCAATAAATAAAGGTTTCGCGGGCGAATATTGGCTCTTTCCTGCTTTATTCTTAGGATCAATCCATGACCTCTCAGAGTAAATGAATTTGTTCTTGGTTCGTTCCGCCATCCCACCCAATGAATCATTAGGATTCATTTTTAATGGAATCTTATGTAGTCACAGGTTTCATCGTTCCTATAGCTTCTCCATTAATGGTTAGGCCTGAACTCTGCAATGGAGCTCCAAATAAAATTTGTTCCCGAGTCAATTTTCTCAGTTTCTATTAACCCGAGGCTCTTTATTATTCTTTATATCAATATTAATGCTTTATCACATTGCCTTTTATGAGGTGATTCATAGACCATACATATTGGAATCATCTATCATTGATATTTTTGTTCTCTCTTTCTATCATCTTTCCATTTATCCACATCCCTTTCTTTTTTTCTTGGAAATCCATAATAAGATTTGTTTTTTTATGGAAAAAATTTCAGTTGTTACAACTATATGATTGATCTAGTCATATAGTGACTTTTTCTTGGGATCTCGACAATACGAAGCAATAAGTTGGTTATTAGTTTTTAGTTTATGTTTCTAAAGTTATTAAGTGCATAGTGGGGGTCAGTATTTTTTTTTTTTGAAGCCCAACTTTAAACTCTAAATAAAAAACTAACGAGTCACACACTAAGCATAGCAATTATATCAAAAAAAGTTAATCAATTTTTATTCAACCTTATAGAATTAGAATTGTTCATTTTTGTTTGATTTAACAGAAAAAAAAAACGTAAGCAGTTTCTCATTTTTTGTTCCATCGTTGGACAGAAGGGTGAGATAAATAAAGGTTTATTATTCCTCGTCCACAAATATCCAAATTTTTAGGCCTAATACTCCATAGATAGTTCGAATTGTATAGGAACAATGATCAATTTTAGCACGAATTGTTTGTAGAGGA